TGTGGAGTGCCTGAAAAAAGGATTATCTTGATAGGGTAAATTATGTAGGAATTCTACCTCCATTACATTTAATAGAGTCAAACTATTCCTTAGAATATCAAAAATTCTTGTACGTCATATACTAAAATGCATTAAAAAAGATAAGCTAATTAAGCTATTGGGTTCATACCCCAAGCATAAAGGTTATAATCCTTTTCTTTTTAATTAAATTCTATAAAATTATTTTTTTTAATACAATAATTTTTGGTACTTTTATAACTATTTCCGCTATATCTTGATTTTCTATATGAATAGGTCTTGAGATTAACCTTCTTTCTATTATCCCCCTAATAAAAAGAAATAAAAATCTCTTCCCCTCAGAGGCCTCAATCAAATATTTTATCACACAAACTATAGCATCTACAATTATTTTACTAAGAATTATCATTAACTTAAATATAGAAGAATTTACCCCCCTAAATTCTCAACTATTTTCAAATTTAATGATTAATTCCAGATTATTGACTAAAATAGGAGCCGCCCCATTCCATTACTGATTCCCCGAAGTAATGGAAGGCTTAAATTGAAATACCTGTTTAATCATATTAATCTGACAAAAAATTGCCCCCATAATAATTTTAATGAATAATTTAAATATAACAATTTTTCTATCAATAATTATCATTATTTCAGCCTTAATTAGAAGAATTATCGGGCTTAATCAAACAAGCCTTCGAAAAATCATAACCTACTCCTCAATTAACCATATTGGATGAATACTTGGTAGAATACTACAATCATCTTCAATTTGAATACTTTATTTTCTAACTTATTCGGTAATTTCTATTAACATCATTCTAATTTTTAATACTTATAGAATTTTCTCCATTAATCAACTTTTAATAGTACTAAACTTCAGTAAAATAATAAAAATTATATTTTCTCTAAATTTTTTATCCCTGGGAGGAATCCCCCCCTTTCTTGGATTTTTACCTAAATGATTCACAATCAATTATTTAATCAAAAATAATTTTTACTTGTTAAGAGCAATTCTGATTGTATTAACATTAATTACCCTATATTTTTACATTCGAGTAATATTTAGAATTATTACAATTTACTCGTATGAAAATATTACCTATAAAAAAACCTACTCAATATTTTTCATTATAGCATTTAATTTGGTATCTCTTAGAATATTAGTCCTATGTACATTTTTTTTTAACTTCTAACTTAAGGATTTAAGTTAAGCAGCAAACTAACGGCCTTCAAAGCTGTAAATAGAGGCCTCTCTAAGCCTTAGTGGCTTAGATGTCTCAATAAGGCAGGTTTTAAAACTTTGTTTACCTTTAAATTTGCAATTTAATATCATTTTTGACTATAAAACCTGGACGAAGAAATTTTTATTTCGTTAATAAATTTACAATTTATCGCCTACACTCGGCCATTCGTCCGAATAAGTGATTATTTTCAACTAACCATAAGGATATCGGTACCTTATATTTTATTTTTGGAGCTTGATCTGGAATAGTGGGCACCTCCTTAAGAATTTTGATTCGTACTGAACTGGGTTCCCCCGGCTCTTTAATCGGTAACGATCAAATTTATAATGTAATTGTAACTGCCCACGCATTCATTATGATTTTCTTTATAGTAATGCCATTTATAATTGGCGGATTTGGAAATTGATTAGTGCCTTTAATACTAGGTGCCCCAGATATGGCCTTCCCTCGTATAAACAACATAAGATTTTGACTACTCCCCCCGTCACTTTCTTTACTTCTAATAAGAAGAGTTGTTGAAAGAGGGGCAGGTACCGGATGAACGGTTTATCCCCCCTTATCATCTAATATCGCTCATGGGGGTTCTTCAGTTGATTTAGCCATTTTTAGACTTCATTTAGCGGGAATTTCATCTATTTTAGGCGCTGTAAATTTTATTACAACCGTAATTAACATACGGCCTACTGGCATATCATTTGATCGAATACCATTATTTGTATGGGCTGTAGTTATTACAGCAATTTTGCTATTACTATCCCTACCAGTTTTAGCAGGAGCCATCACAATATTATTGACTGATCGTAATATTAACACAACCTTTTTTGACCCCTCTGGAGGGGGTGACCCCATTTTATATCAGCATTTATTTTGATTTTTCGGCCATCCGGAAGTTTACATTTTAATTTTACCGGGATTTGGAATAATTTCTCATATTATTAGACAAGAAAGAGGAAAAAAGGAAGCTTTTGGTACCCTAGGAATAATTTATGCTATAATAGCGATTGGGTTGTTAGGGTTTGTAGTATGAGCCCACCACATATTCACAGTAGGTATGGATGTAGATACCCGGGCTTATTTCACTTCAGCAACAATAATTATTGCTGTGCCAACAGGAATTAAAATTTTCAGTTGATTAGCCACTTTTCACGGCATCCAAATTAAATATAACCCAGTAACTTTATGAGCATTAGGATTTGTGTTTTTATTCACAGTTGGTGGATTAACTGGGGTAGTTTTAGCTAATTCCTCAATTGATATTGTCTTACACGACACTTATTATGTAGTAGCCCATTTTCATTATGTTTTATCTATAGGAGCCGTATTTGCTATTATAGCAGGATTTGTTCAATGATTTCCTTTATTTACTGGACTAACCTTAAATAACAAATTCCTTAAAATTCAATTTTTAGTAATATTTATTGGTGTAAATTTAACATTTTTTCCCCAACACTTTTTAGGATTAAGAGGGATACCTCGACGATATTCAGACTACCCGGATGCATATACTCTATGAAATATAATTTCATCTATTGGATCCCTAATTTCCTTGATAAGAGTATTATTTTTAATTTTTATTATTTGAGAAGCCTTTTCAACAATGCGAAAAAATATTTCATCATTAAATTTAAATTCTTCTATTGAATGACTTCAGGCTTTCCCCCCAGCTGAGCATAGTTATTCAGAATTGCCTATTCTATCTAATTTCTAATGTGGCAGAATAGTGCAATGGATTTAAGCCCCAAATATAGAGTTTAGGCTTTTTTTAGAAATCGCAACTTGAAACATAATTTCATTACAAGATAGAGCCTCTCCATTAATAGAGCAACTTTCCTTCTTTCATGATCACGCACTTTTAGTTTTATTAATCATTACTATTTTAGTAGGACAATTAATAATAAGATTATTTTTCAATAAATTTTCCCACCGGTTTCTTTTAGAAGGGCAGCTAATTGAAATTATTTGAACTATTTTACCAGCCATTATTCTCATTTTTATTGCCCTTCCTTCTTTACGATTAATTTATATTTTAGATGAGGTTAACAATCCCGCTATTTCAATTAAAAGTATTGGTCATCAATGATATTGATCCTATGAATATTCTGATTTCAATCAAATTGAATTTGATTCATATATAATCCCTATCAATGAAATAAAACCATTTAATTTTCGCCTATTAGATGTTGATAATCGAATAGTAGTCCCATTTAACTCTCAAATTCGCCTTTTAGTAACTTCTGCCGATGTTATTCACTCTTGAACAATCCCCTCACTAGGTGTTAAAATCGACGCTACCCCCGGCCGATTAAACCAAGTAGGATTCACAGTCAATCGTCCAGGACTATTTTTCGGACAATGTTCAGAAATTTGCGGAGCTAACCATAGTTTTATACCAATTGTTTTAGAAAGAATTTCACCAAATTATTTTATTAATTGAATTTCTAAGATAAGAGAGATTTCATTGGATGGCTGAAAGTCAGCACTGGTCTCTTAAACCATATTATAGCATAGTAACGCGTGTTTCTAATGGGATTAAAAATTTAGTTAAAATATAACATTAACTTGTCAAGTTAAAGTAATTTAGAAATAAGTAATTTTTAATCCCACAAATAGCACCGCTAAGCTGGCTTTTATTATTTATTTATTTTATTATTATTTTTTTTATATTTAATGTTTTAAATTATTTTTCATTTCTATATAAAATTAAAACATTTAAAAGAAAAAAACAACCTATTAAATTCAGGTGAAAATGATAGCAAACTTATTCTCCTCATTTGACCCTACTACTAAATTATTTAGATTAAATTGATTGAGATCTTTAATCGGATTATTTATTATTCCAGTAAGATTTTGATTAATCCCCTCTCGATTAAATATATTATGAATTAAAATTATTATGACATTACATAAAGAATTTAAAATTTTATTAAATACAGAAACTAAGGGAAATACTTTAATTTTCATTAGCCTTTTTTCCTTTATTTTATTTAATAATTTTTTAGGACTATTCCCCTATATTTTTACTAGATCAAGACATTTAATCATATCTTTAGGGTTAGCCCTACCCCTATGACTAAGATTTATATTATACGGATGAACTAATAATACAACACATATACTAGCACATTTGGTACCCCAAGGAACTCCCCCCGTTCTTATACCATTTATAGTATGTATTGAATCTATTAGAAACATTATTCGTCCAGGAACTTTAGCTATTCGATTATCTGCTAATATAATTGCCGGACATTTATTAATAACTTTATTGGGCAATACTGGACCAACATTACCATTTATACTAATCAATATCTTAATTATTGTTCAAATTGCCCTACTTATTCTAGAAACTGCCGTATCTATTATTCAATCCTATGTATTTACAGTACTCAGAACTCTTTATTCTAGAGAAGTAGTATAATGTCTTTACATAAAAATCACCCCTTTCATTTAGTAGATTGTAGCCCGTGACCAATTTTAGGCTCATTGGGCGCTATAATTACAATAACCGGCTTAATCAAATGATTTCATTTATTTAAAAGAGACCTATTCTTATTAGGATTACTTATTACAACATTAGTTATATATCAATGATGACGAGATGTAGTACGAGAGGGAACTTTTCAAGGTCACCATACTTTTAATGTAACTATAGGACTTCGGTGAGGAATAATTTTATTTATTACTTCAGAAATTTTTTTCTTTATTAGATTTTTTTGAGGATTTTTTCACAACTCTCTAACCCCAGCAATTGATATTGGAATAAATTGACCCCCCCGTGGTATTAGCCCGTTCAACCCAATTCAAATTCCTTTATTAAATACCTTAATTCTATTAACTTCAGGACTAACTGTTACTTGAGCCCACCATAGATTAATAGAAAACAATTACAAGCAAACCTTTCAAGGATTATTATTAACTATTATTTTAGGAATTTACTTTACAATTCTACAAGCTTATGAATATATTGAAGCACCTTTTACTATTGCAGACTCGGTTTATGGGTCAAGATTTTTTATAGCAACAGGATTCCATGGTTTACATGTAATTATTGGGACAACATTTTTATTAGTATGTTTAATTCGACATTATTTTTACCATTTTTCATCAATCCATCATTTTGGGTTTGAAGCCGCCGCTTGATACTGACATTTTGTAGATGTAGTATGATTATTTTTATATATTTCTATTTATTGATGAGGTAGGTATTTATATAATATAGTCATTATATTTGACTTCCAATCAAAAAACCTAGAAATCTAGTATAAATAATTAAAATTATATTATTTATATTTACTATAATTTCTTTAATTGGAACTATTATAATTATTGTATTAAATTTAGTATCAAAAAAAACTTTTTCAGATCGAGAAAAAAATTCACCATTTGAATGTGGATTTGACCCTAAAAACTCTGCCCGCTTACCATTTTCTTTACATTTTTTTTTAATTGCTATTATTTTCTTAATTTTTGATGTCGAAATCACTCTTTTATTACCCTTAATCATAACTCTCAAATTAACAAGTATAATTAATTTTAGTACAATTAGTATCTCTTTCATCGCCATTTTATTAATTGGACTCTACCATGAATGAAACCAAGGAGCATTAAATTGATCTTCATAGGATAATAGTTAACTATAACATTTAATTTGCACTTAAAAGGTATTGAACTTTCAATTTATCTTAAATAAGAAGCAAATAATTGCATTTAGTTTCGACCTAAAAGTTTGATAAATTATCCTTATTTATTAAATGAAACCAAAAAGAGGTATATCACTGTTAATGATAAAATTGAATTATTTTCCATTTAAAGAAATAAGGCATCCAAGATTAAGCTTCTAACTTAAATCTCAAGCAGTGAAATTCTGTTTATATTTCTATTTATATAGTTTAAAAAAAACATTATATTTTCATTATAAAATTAAGTTTTACTTTATAAATACTTAAAAATATATCTATTTCCCTAATATCTTCAATATTATGCTCTATTATAAGCTATTTAAGTAAATAAAAAATAAAAAAACTACCCATAAAATTATTAAAATAAATCAAATTTTTAAATGATTAATAGATAATTTTTGAAAAAATAAAATTAATATTTTTAAAAAATTAAAAATATTCTTTCTACCATAATATTCATATCATCCCTGATCAAAAGTTTTAATATAAATATTACCTAATTTAATTGGAAAATAATTAATACCCAAAGTAGATAAAACAGGTATATTTCATATTAAAGAAAAAAATAAAGAATACTTATATAAATATAAAGATTTATTTTTATAAAAATAACTAAACTTAGAAATTCTATAACCAATATATATGCCGGTAATAATTATTATTAAAGCCATTAATTTAAATAGTACAGGCAAACAAATAAAATAAGGAGTAGAAAACATTAATCAAGACAATATTCTCCCTCTAAAAATTACAAAAAAAATTAAACCCCCTATTCCCTTTAATATTTTTATTCTAGACTCAGATAGATAATTTAAACTAATAAAATTTATATCACCAGTTAAACTATAATAAGTCAAACGCAATCTATAACATACAGTTAATCCAATTGATAAATAAAATAACATATAAATAAAAATATTCAAATATTCTATAGATATTACCTCTACAATTAAGTCCTTAGAATAAAACCCAGATAAAAATGGCAATCCACATAAAGAAAAATTTCTAATATTAAAAAAAGCACAAGTTAAAGGCATATGATTAATTAAACCTCCCATATATCGAATATCTTGGTTATTATTTATATTATGAATAATATTTCCTGCACATATAAATAATAATGCCTTAAATAATGCATGAGTTAAAAGATGAAAAAATGCTAATTTATACCCGCCCAAAGCTAAAATTCTTATTATTAAACCTAATTGACTTAAAGTAGAAAGAGCAATAATTTTTTTTAAATCAAATTCAAAATTAGCCCCTAACCCAGATATAAATATTGTTAAACAAGAAAAAAATAAAAGAAAATACATTATATTTTCAGTAAAAGAAAAATTAAATCGAATTAATAAATAAACCCCGGCTGTTACTAAGGTTGAAGAATGAACCAAAGATGATACAGGCGTGGGCGCAGCTATAGCAGCAGGCAATCAAGAAGAAAATGGAATTTGAGCACTTTTAGTTATAGCAGCTAAAATTACTATACAAGTAATTAATTTTATTGAAAAATCAACTTTAAAATAATCTAAATAATAAATATAATTTCACCCGCCATAATTTAACATTCAAGCAATAGATATTAAAAGCATAACATCCCCAATTCGATTAGTTAAAGCTGTTAATATTCCAGCATTGTAAGATTTTTCATTTTGATAAAAAATTACTAAACAATAAGAAACTAATCCTAACCCATCCCAACCTAATAAAATTCTAATTAAATTAGGAGAAATAATTAATAACATTATTGATAAAACAAATATAACAACCAATAAAATAAATCGACTAATATTTAAATCACCCTCTATATATTCTTCTCTATAAAAAATTACTATTGAAGAAATAAATAAAACAAATCTTATAAATAATAAAGATATTCAATCTAATAAAACTACTATTTCAACAAAACAAGAATTAATGTCTAATAATATAAATTCTATAATAATAGTTTTATCTAATAATATAAAATTTAATCTTAACATAAATAAATTAATAAAAAAAGTAAAAAATAAAATAAAATAAATTTTACAAATTGAAATTATTTAAAATATATACATATATCTATGATCCCACAAATCATTATTTTTATTAAACTATTTAAATATAATCAAAAAAAATAATCTCTCTTTAAAATTAATAAATTTAAAGGAAATCAATGTAATAATAATAATAAATATTCTCGCCTATATCCTCTATAAAAAGAATAAATACCTGAATAAAATTTACCATGTTGACTAAACGAAAATAAAAATAATGAATATACAGCACTAAAAAAAGATATTAAAGATAAAAAAATTATTCTTAATCAATGATATCTAACTAATCTATTAATTAAAACAATTTCCCCCAATAAATTTAATGAAGGGGGTGCAGCTATATTTGATGATCTTAATATAAACCATCAAAAAGACATACTTGGTATAAAATTTATTAAACCCTTATTTAAATATAAACTCCGACTCAATAAACGCTCATAAGAAATATTAGCCAAACAAAATAAACCAGATGAACACAAACCATGTGCTAATATTATAATTAATGCGCCCCACAAGCCTCAGCTATTTAAAGTTATAATGCCCCTTAAAACTAACCCTATATGGGCCACAGATGAATAAGCAATTAAAGACTTAATATCTCTCTGACGAATACAAATTAAAGAAACAATAAAACCCCCTAATAAAGAAATTACAATAAATAATAAATTAAATTTTAATCCTAAATTAACAAATATTATTATTAAACGACATAAACCATACCCGCCTAATTTTAATATAATGCCCGCCAAAATTATTGACCCTGCTACAGGAGCTTCTACATGAGCTTTGGGTAATCATAAATGAATAAAAAATATAGGTATTTTTACTATAAAAATTATATTTATAAATAAATATATAAACAAATTATCAATATTTTTTAATATAAAAAATTCTAATGAATTATTAATTTTATAATAATAAAAAATAGAAATTATTATGGGTAATGATACTAATAAAGTATAAAATAAAAGATATATACCCGCCTCAATTCGTTCAGGTTGATACCCTCAACCAATAATTAAAATTAAAGTTGGAATTAATCTAATTTCAAAAAATAAATAAAAAATAAACAAATTTATTGATCTAAAAGTTAAATATAGACTTACTATTAAAAATACCATAACTAATAAAAATAAATTAGAAAAATTATTTAATTTAAAAATTTTTTCTCTAGATATAATTATTAAGGCACAAATTCAAAATCTTAAAAAAACTAAAAAAAAAGATAATATATCTAACCCTATAAATAAAGAAATTATTGAAAATCTATTAAAAGAAAAATTAAATAAAAATACAAAAAAATAAATAAAAAATACAAATTGAACTAATCAAAATATATTTATAAAACATAAAGGTGTTAATAAAATTATTCTAATTAAAAATTTTATCATAAAAAAGAAAATATTATAATATAATCATTACCAAAAGAACGAATTATAGACACTAATACAGAAAGCCCTAAAGCTCCCTCACAAACTCTAAATCTTAAAAATAATATAGAAAAAAAATAATCATAATTTAAAAAATTTAAATAAATATATAATATAAAATATAAAGATAAAACAATAAATTCTAAACTTAATAATATTAAAAGTAAATGACTTCGTTTAATAGAAAAAACTAATAAACCAGAAAAAAACATAATAACCCCAATATAATTTATCATTAGTTTTTATAGTTTAAAAAAAACATTGATCTTGTAAATCAAAAATATGGTAATACATTAAAAACTTCAGAGAAGAGAAAACTCCCATCTTTAATCTCCAAAATTAATATTTTATTAAACTATTCTCTGTATCATAAATTTTTTAATTTCTTTAATATTACTAATATCTATTATTTTCTTATTTTTAAATCACCCTCTTTCATTAGGCTTTATTTTATTAATTCAAACTATTTTAACCTCACTAATTACAGGAATAATAAATTATAATTTTTGATTTTCCTATATTCTATTTTTAGTAATAATCGGAGGGATATTAATTTTATTTATTTATATAACTAGAATTGCCTCTAATAAAAAATTTAAATTTTCAACTAAATTATTCATTTCAAGATTAATTATTTTAATTTCTCTAACAATAATTTCTTTAATTATAGATAAATATATATTATATAATTTTTATCTAAATTATGATATTTTAATATATAATGATTATTATAACAATAATTTATCATTAAATAAATTTATTAATAAACCAAATTTTATAGTTTTAATAATAATCTTTATTTATTTATTAATTACACTAATTGCTGTAGCCAAAATCGCACCTATCAAAAAAGGTTCTTTACGTCAAAAATTCTAATGAAAAAAACATTCCGAAAAACATCACCACTATTTAAAATTATTAATAATTCATTAATTGATTTACCAACTCCATCTAACATTAATACTATATGAAATTTTGGTTCTTTATTAGGATTATGCTTAGGAATTCAAATTGTTTCTGGATTATTTTTAGCCATACATTATTGTCCCAATGTTGAATTAGCTTTTAATAGAGTGGCCCATATTTGTCGAGATGTAAATTATGGAAGATTAGTTCGAACTATCCACGCTAATGGGGCTTCTTTCTTTTTTATTTGTCTTTATATCCATATTGGACGGGGAATTTATTATGGATCTTATAATTTAATTCATACATGAATAATAGGAGTAACAATTTTTTTCTTAACAATAGCAACTGCATTCCTAGGATATGTTTTACCTTGAGGACAAATATCATTCTGAGGGGCCACAGTTATTACTAATCTTGTTTCAGCTATCCCATATATAGGAATAGACATTGTACAATGATTATGGGGGGGATTTGCCGTTGATAATGCAACTTTAAATCGATTCTTCGCACTTCATTTTTTATTACCATTTATTATTGCAGCACTAGTTATAATTCACTTATTATTCCTACATCAAACAGGATCAAACAATCCTTTAGGAACTAATAGAAATATTGATAAAATTTCTTTCCATCCCTATTTTTCATTTAAAGACATTGTCGGATTTTTAATTATAACATTTATTTTAATTGCTATTTCATTAATTAACCCATATTTATTAGGAGATCCTGACAATTTCACACCCGCTAATCCTTTAGTAACACCAGTCCATATTCAACCAGAATGATATTTTTTATTTGCATATGCAATTTTACGATCCATTCCAAATAAATTAGGAGGAGTAATTGCATTAGTTATATCTATTGCTATTTTATACATTTTACCATTTACTAATAAAAAACAATTTGCTAGAAATCAATTTTACCCTCTTAATAAATTAATATTTTGATTTTTAGTAACAATTGTACTTTTATTAACATGAATCGGAGCTCGCCCTGTTGAAGACCCCTATATTTTAACAGGACAAATTTTAACTATTCTTTATTTTTCTTATTTTATTATTAACCCTATTTTAAGAAAAATTTGAGACAAATTTATCTTTAATTAGTTAATGAACTTGTATAAGTGTATACTTTGAAAGTATAAAAAAGAAATAATAATTTTCTATTAACTTGTACTAAATTTTATTAACTAAACCAAAAGGGTAAAAATAAACATTTTTACTCCTATATAAAATAAAAAATACCTTAATGAAACTGGCAAAAAGGATTTTCAAGCTAAGTACATTAACTTATCATAACGAAACCGGGGAAAAGTCCCACGAACTCAAATTCAAAAAAATCTAATTAAAGTTAACTTAATAAAAAACCTCCAACTAATTAAATCCCCCCCTAAAAATAACATACAACTTAATATTCTTATAAATAAAATTCTTGAATATTCTGCTAAAAAAATTATTGCAAAGCCCCCTCTTCTATATTCCACATTAAATCCTGAAACTAACTCTGATTCCCCCTCAGCAAAATCAAAAGGTGTTCGATTTGTTTCTGCTAATCTAGACGTTAATCACATTAATCTAATGGGCAATATAAAAAAAATAAATCAAACATATTTCTGATAAAAAATCAAATCTAAAATATTTAATCTTAAAATTAAAAATAAAAAAGAAATCAAAATTAACGCTAATCTTACCTCATAAGAAATAGTTTGAGCCACAGAACGCAATCTCCCTAACATAGAATAATTTGAATTAGAAGATCACCCAGCTAACATAATTGTATATACCCCTAATCTAGAAATACATAAAAAAAATAAAAAAGACAATCTAAATCTTAAATTTACCGTTAAAAAAGGCATTCTTATCCATAAAAATAAAGATAAAATAAAATTTATAACCGGACTAATATAATACAAATTTAAATTTGATATAAAAGGATATGTTTGTTCCTTAGTAAATAATTTAATGGCATCTCTAAATGGCTGAATAATACCAATAAATCCAACTTTATTAGGCCCCTTACGAATTTGAATATAGCCTAAAACCTTTCGTTCTAATAAAGTTAAAAAAGCAACACTAATTAAAACACAAATTAGTAAAATAAGGCTAGAAATAAGGGATAGTATCAAATCTTTTAACATCAAATGTTAAATGTAAAACTTACATTAAAAGATTCTAACTCTATCGCACTATTCTGCCAAAATAACTATTGGCAGTCTAGTAAAATATTTTAAACATAATACTTGGTCCTTTCGTACTAAAAAATTAAATTTGACTTAAGATAGAAACCAACCTGGCTTACGCCGGTTTAAACTCAGATCATGTAAAATTTTAAAGGTCGAACAGACCTAAAGTTATAGCTGCTACACCATAATTTAATTTTAATCCAACATCGAGGTCGCAATCTCTTTTTTCGATTTGAACTCTCAAAAAAAATAACGCTGTTATCCCTTAGGTAATTTATTCTTATAATCACTATCAATGGATCATTTATACATAAATTAATGGTTCAAATAATAAAAGTTCATTAAATTTTACAATCACCCCAATCAAATACAAAATTTCTAATCAAATAATTTATTCTAAAAACTCAATTAACCAATTTGTATAAAACTCTAAAGGGTCTTCTCGTCTTTAAATATTATTTAAGCTTTCTTACTTAAAAATAAAATTCTAATAAAATTTCCAAGAGACAGATTTTTTCTTATTCGACCTTTCATTCCAGCTTTCAATTAAAAAACTAATGATTATGCTACCTTTGCACGGTCAAAATACCGCGGCCATTTAAAATTTCATTGAGCAGGTCAGACCTTAAATAATAACAAAAGGCCATGTTTTTAATAAACAGGTAAAAAAAATATTTGCCGAGTTCCTTTTAGAAACCTTTAATAACAAAAATATTACTAAATAAAATTATACTAATTTTATCATTATTACTGAATTTTTATAATTTAAATTCATATTTCAATATAAAAATTAAAATTTTTATAAATAATATAAACCCCCCACAATAAACTATAACATTCTCCTAATGATAAAAGATTCTAATCCTACAATTAATAAATTTATCCATAAATTTGTAAATATTTGCTTGAAAGCTTATCCCCTAAAGCATAACCAGCTACTAATACCCATCTAAACAAACAAAAGAATAGTAAATAACTAACAAATTTAATTTTTTTCTTAAAAAACTAGATATATTCAAAAACGAATAACGTTTCATTACAAAAATACTATTAAAAATGTTTATTCAACAACAATATCAATAAAATCCTAGCTCTTTTAAATTCGAGATCATATAACCTAAAACTTCATTTTGATAAACCCTGATACACAAGGTACAAAAATTTAATTTTTCTATCAAAAATAGTACTGCCCCCTCTTACAATACTATTTCACTATAATAAAAATAATTTTTTCATCAAAATTAATTAAACCACGGCCTATTTGAATTAATAAAACATACCCCCATATGTCTACTAATAAATTATTTCATTCAAGCCAAATTGATTTTAACAACTAACTTCTTAATGTAACTAAAATGCTTTCGCCAAGCTCTAACTTGGCCTTTCTAGATACACTTTCCAGTAAAACTACTTTGTTACGACTTATTTCATTTTAAAATGAAAGTGACGGGCGATATGTACATATTTTAGAGCTAAAGTCATTTTTAATAGATAAAAAAAATTACTTTCAAATCCAATATTCATAAATTTTAAAAATTTATTACCAAAAATAAACTTAATGTAACCCATTTCTACCAATATATAAACTACACCTTGATTTGATTTTTTTTCCCGTATAAAATCTTGAATATTTAAATTCTTGTAAAATATTCCACCTACAACGATATGCAAATTAAAAATATCGGTAAATTTAATTGTGGACTATCAATTATAGAACAGGTTCCTCTGAATAGACTAAAATACCGCCAAAATCTTTAATTTTAAAGGCCTTAACTAGTAATAATACGGCACTTTTAAAATTACATTCATAATAATAGGGTATCTAATCCTAGTTTATTAAACAAATTTTTCAACCTCATTAACCCCCCAATTAATGTTGATTTAAAATTTAGATTTCACCCCTTAAATTCAAATTTACCATTTAAATATAATCAAATTAATTAAAACCGAATATGTTAAATTGCATTATTTGTATAACCGCAACTGCTGGCACAAATTTTGTTAATACCAAAAATTTTTTCTAAATCTGGATCCCCCCCATATTTAAATTTAATCACTGAAATTTTAGTACAATACTTTTAATTTTTAATCAAAAGTACCCCCCCCGTACTAAAATTTTCATGCGATAAAAAATTTCATTTAACATTAAAACTAGAATAAAACTTTATTTGTAAAAAAAAAAAAATAGACCTACTAAGACCATTTTTTTCCAAAATTTAAATAAAAAATACCGATTAAAGAATTAGCTCATTTTCATTTAATTTTTTTTTATATGACAAAATAAATATAAAACAAAACTTTTCTTCGAAAAAAAAAATCATAAACACAGTATATTAAAAACGGCCCATATATATTTATAATTTTAAATTTATATAAAATTATCCATATAAATAAATAATTATAGAGTAAATAAAAGATCTCGTTTATAATATTTTATATTATATAAAATCCTATTTAATATTAAATAAACCCCTTTTTTTTTTTTTTTTTTTTAATATTCTTATTTAAATATAAAAAATAATAAATTTGTATGTAAAAGTGCTTATATATATATATATAAATATATTATTGTTTAATAGACTAATAATATTTCTAAATATGTATCTGTATACATATATTTATTAATAATATATATATAATAATGTATACATATATATATATAAATATATAAATACGTATTTATTATTAATATATATATAATTATATAAGTATAATAAATAATATAAATATATAAATAGTTTATTATACTTATTTTAATTTTACTTAATTTATTAAAAATTATAGATTCTTTTTTTTCTTTTACTTTTTTCCTAATAGGCTATTATGCAACCAGTAGTACATGATTGTATATATAGTCTTTAAAGATATATAGACTTGCAATTCTAACTATTTATTTAAAATTGTATTATATATTAAACAATAATTGATTTATATAATATTATATATTTCGCTTTTTGACATCTCCTATGTAACGTAACTATATATTATTAACTGTTATATATATATAAATAATTATTAATTATATATCCATTAAATCTTTATATAGAGGCCAAAAATGGCCTGTTGTCGGGCTTTTCAAAGAAAGGGGGTAAAAAAAAAGTGTGCACAAAAATGCAAAATTGAAAATCGGACTTCTATGAAATCGCCCATAGTGAAAATTTTTGTGTTTTTTTTTTTACATTTCATCGAAGTAGGTCTATTTTTTTTTTTTTACAAATAAAGTTT